TGAAAAAGTAAGAACGCAGCGGTACCTCGCCAAAAAGGGGTAAGGTACCGCTGCGTTCTTACTCTTTTCTTACTCTTAGAGCGGCAGGAGACTTTGGTCTATTCCATAACATACAAATTGGAAAATTATCCAATCAACATAATCAAAAATTTCTATTGGTATAAATGCTAAAATAGATCCGTTGCTCTGATCTTTCAAACCACTCTATTCTTTTTTTTTTCTTATGATGTTTTTGCACAATGGAATAGAAGCTTTTTCTATTGATTGATTTATATATAATAGAGGCTCTGGTGCTCATTAACTCTTATCTTACGAAGCAACAAGAAAGAAGGAATCAATCTATTTTGGGGGTAATCCAATATCATATGGATAATTTAAACGGATGAGATATTCTGCAAATAATTTCTACATTTCTTATAGTAAACAAATAAAAACTTATTGTATATAAAATAGAAAAAAAAGATAAAATAAAAAATAAGCAGTTAGGTATGCGTAAAAATAGATTCTAATCCGCGCCGCTTTTCAACCAAACAAGTAAATTTTTAGTAATATTGAAAAATAAATAATATAAATTAAAAGTGGAAGTTAATTGAATAATAGAAGAAGAAGCTCCATTTACTCAATGAATGATTCCCCTCTAAAACTTTTTGTTTGTCTACTACTTCTTATTTCTTATGTTTTTATTTATTTAAAATAATGAATGTATGAATCTAAACAAAAGATTTCCGATATATCCGGAAAAGAAGAAATATTAATCTTTGGTGAACAAGAGAAAAAGCATTATTATTTCGATACAAGACGACACAAGAAAAAGGAGTTCCACCTTTTCTTGTGTCGAATAGAAGATTAGGAAGACTTATAATCCTTCCTAGAGGTACCTATTCCTTTCATTTCATTTATCCAGTCCTTGTCTTGTATCTTCTTCCTTTGTTTTTGTATACCTATTGGCTAGTGCCTAGTACTAAAAATGGAATACAAGTAATGAATTCCATAGATCTCGCAAAAATACTAAAAAAAAAAGCAAAGTAGGTTTAAGGAAGTTTACAGAAATACATATTTCATTTTTTTGATCAACAAGAATTCGGCGCTTTTTATCAACTTGATGGTAAGGAATTTCTGGATCTAGAAATTCATTTCATATAATTGAACCTTTTCAAACTGTTTCTTTTTAAGAACCAAAAAAATTTGTGCCAAAATAACAGATGCCAAGAAGAACAAAAGGCCTTGGACGCGTAATGGATCTTGAAGCACTATTTCTGCATCTCCCTGACCAAACCCCCCTACATTAGGATTGCTTGTTAATGGTTGATCAAGCTTGATAGATTCACCCTCTGAAACAAGAAGTTCTGGCCCTGGAGGTATAATATCAACCGCTTGGTGACCATCCGATGCATCAACTATGGTTATTTCATATCCCCCCTTTTCTTTACGTACTATTTTGCTTACTATACCCGCGGATGTAGCATTATAGACTGTATTGTTACTCTTGCTCCCATCAGGATAAATCTGACCCCTTCCCCTGTTCCCACCTACATATATAGGATATTTTAAGAAGTTAACGTCTTTCTTTGTAGCAGGGTCGGGGGAAAGAATGGGAAAGACAATTTCACTATATTTTTGACCTGGAACAGGACCTATCACAAGAATATTTCTTTTATTAGGACGATAACTCAGAAAAGACAGATTTCCTATCTTTTCTTTCACCTCGGGAGAAATACGATCGGTGGGGGCTAATTCGAATCCCTCGGGTAAAATAAGAACAGCCCCCACGTTCAAAGCCCCTTTTTTACCATTAGCAAGGACTTGTTTCACTTGCATATCATAAGGAATTCGAACAACTGCTTCAAATACAGTATCAGGAAGTACAGCTTGCGGAACTTCAATATCCACAGGCTTATTAGCTAAATGGCAATTGGCGCATACAATTCGCCCGGTTGCTTCTCGTGGATTTTCATAACTTTTCTGCGCAAAAATGGGATACGCATTTGAAATAGATGCTCGAGTTATTACATATATCATGATCGATACAGAAATAAATTGAGTCATCTGTTCCTTTACCCAAGAAGAAGTATTTCTATTTTGCATGATCCAATCATTGATCCCGGAATTTCTACAATAAATTAGATAGGTAGCTAGTATAGTTCCCTATCCACGAGTCTGCCATTGTACTGAAAAAATTCGACGAAAACAGGACGAAGGCCTTGAAAAGTATAAAGAATGAGAAAAATAAAAAATGCCCTTTTTTTACGTGAAAAAACTTTTTGATTGATATCAGGAAATCAAATAAGTTTATCATTCATTCATTGAATGATAAATGACTACAAGCGAAGGAGATACGCGATTTAAAAAACGGAAGATCCAATATTTCACAATTGTATCTAGAATAACTGGAAAAGTGGAAACAAGACCAGATATAATTTGCTCATTATGAGCCAATCCAAAATCATTGTAGATCGAACCAATCATTAGTTCCCAACCATGGGTTGAGTGAAATCCAATCCATAAATCAGTAACTAAAAGAATAGAAAAAGCTTTTATTGTGTCACTTAAGTTATAGAAGAATTCCTGAATCCAAGAATTCAGAATAACAAGTTCTTCATTACCCAGAATAAAATAACCACTTAGAATAGTAAAACAGATTATATTTGTCGACAAATGCAAAATGATATGGAGATGATATTCATTATGTGTTTTGACCAATTGTATCGTTTCTTTGTGTATTCCTATACGAAGCTTTTTTATATGTGTCTCTGGGTATTCTTTTATCATTTCATCCAACAAGAATAGTTCTTCTAATTCTAGGAATTTTTCTAAAACATTTTTCTCTTGAATATCATTCAAAAAATTTTCGGATTGCCTAGTATTCCACCAATGAATAATCCAAGGTTCCAGACTTTTTTGAAATGAGAGAGAGATCCACCAGGGCAAAAATATTATAGATGCAAGATACGCGAGGGAAGCCAATGCTTTCTTTTTTTTCATTTTTTTTTTTCTGTGAATTGTTAATGAACTGCTTCATTTGTCAACTTTATCTGATCTTATATTTCTCTAAAGCACGAGTTCTATAACAAGGTATCGAACCTATGGATCTATTCCCAGTTTTTTGTAAAAATGTAGTCCTTAGATCTAGAAAAAAGAATATAGAAATAGAATTAAGGATCCCGTTTCGAATGAAATATATATATTTATAATAGAATAAGTAAATTCTAAGTAAATGGAATTTCCGAATATCTCAATTGGATAAATCCGAACGAATTTGTTCCTTTTGATAAAAATTCAAAAAACTTCAATTGGTACGCGCAGGAAATAGGCCAATTCGGCAGCTTTTTGTTCAATTTCTCGTGGAGTCAAATTCTCATCAGTACGAGTCAAGGGGATGGTTCCTTGGCCTCTGATTTCCATATAAAGAATACGACGAGGAAAAAGACCCTCTTTAACCTCCATTCTGATTGATTGGATATCTTTCATAAAGAAGCGAAGGAAAATGCGACGATTTATTCCGGGGAATCCCCAACGAAAAATACACATTATTCCTTCTTTTCTATCGAATCGATCATAACCACTACCTACATTCCACGATATTGTGCACCACAAATAGGAACTAATGAATAAACCCGCGATCCCATAGAACGACATCACGATCCCTTGTGGAAAAAAAATAATTTGTTGAGAAGGAAATCCAGGTATCAGATTCCTACCAAGATAACTAGAAATTCCAACCACTAAGAATCCTAGTGAACCTAAAAAAAGAATAAAGGCCCAGAAAAAATTACTTGCTTTTCGAGACCCTGTTATAAGTTCTATCCATATATGTTCTGATCGCCAGTTCATACTATACTAGATCCGATTGCATTCGATTGGAATTCAGAAAAAAAAAATTGACTTTTCTTGATGCCAAAGTAACTTTCATTAACTAAAACTATTCTGATATGAACCTTTAGGAGTAATTGGTTAGATACATTGACTTTCTATTATAAAAATATTTGCCGATTGTTTTTATAACCCGTATATACATGGATTTATACGGATATCATGTATCCACATGCATAACAGTTCTTTCATTTGTATTCGGAAAAAAGGCACATATCATACCGCATTACACTAAACAAATATCTGTACAAAAAAAATATCTGGTTGGCCCCATCAGGTCTAGACAATCTTATTTTTTTGTACATGAAGAAATAAAGAAGCCATTGCAATCGCCGGAAATACTAGGCCTACTAAAGGGACAAAAAAAGAAGGTAAGTAAAGATCTGTCATAGAACGGGTACCTCAATTTAATATTTGTATCTATTATAAATATAAAGATATCATAAGTATATCTATTATATTATATTATAATTATTATAAATAATATTAAGATAAATAATATTAAGTACTTAATAAGTGCAAGGAATGAGAACTAAATGAAAATTTAGTGTACCTATTCATCTTTCTACACGAATATGTATGACAACCCACTTTAAGTTTAAGAAATTTTCTGAATTCTCCCGTCCTTAATACTCTTTCTATCTTACTAATAAAATAAAGAGTTTTTTTTTATTAAAGATAAAGAGTTTATTATAAGTTCGCGACTCTAACTAAACTAATTCAACCCAACAAAAAGGGATTCGATTTCTAATAAAAAATCGAAGTTCTTGGTAGGCAAGGCATAGAAATCTATTTTTTCTAGATTTTAATATTTTCGTTTTATTTCTATATTATATATATCTATTTTTCAAAGAAAAAAAACCGTGTAGCTGAAATAACTCACTCAGAACGCCTTTTAAAAGATTACGCGGTATGATTGGGTCGAATAAGCCCTTATGGAATAAATACTCAGCTGCTTGTGAACCGTCGGGTACTGTTTTATTCAATGTTTGTTCAATTACTCTTTTACCTGCGAAAGCAATGTACGCGTTAGGTTCAGCAATAATGACATCTCCCAACATACCAAAACTGGCCGTTACTCCACCAGTTGTAGGGGATGTAAGGATTGATACATAGAATAACTTTTTATT